TAAGTATTACTCTTATATTTCATTTTTGAATAAAAAAAAGAATCAAGAATCCATTAGATTCTTATCGATTAAAAAAATAGAAATAGTAAATTAATAAAAAGGTTGATACATAAGATAAATACACGAAAAGATAAGAAGAGATTCGTCCGCCCCCCACATATTTGATACCTTCTCCTACAAAGAAACTTGCAATACCAACACCATTTGTAATTCCATCAATTACTCGTCTATCAAAAAAATGAGTTAGTTCGGCTAATCCTCTTATACCCTTAGTTAAGAATGTTGCATAAAAAATATCTATGTAACCACGATTATATGACCAATCGTATATTACATTTATTATTCGGTCCAAGAAAAGTCTCTTAGGACCTATTTTAACAAATGAATTAATTAATTCTAAATTCTGAAAAGATGAATAAACAGACCCATATAAAAGAGACGCTATGAATATTCCGAAATAGGCTATACTGACTGAATAAATTGCATTTGTCACAAATTCATACCAATCCACAGAATAGTTCGAATTTTGATGTAAAAGGTTTATCGATGGGGTTAACCATTTCGATAATATATCCAAATCCATTCCTACTTGATTGAAAGGAATTCCTATGGACCCAACAAACAAAGTAAATAGGACCAATACAAGTAGAGCAAATAGCATGGTATTGTCCGATTCACAGGGATACATGGAAGTGTCTTTATTATCAAAATGAGTACTAAAGGATCGCATCAGATTTCGTATATTCCCATCAATTTGATATATCTTCTTCGAAAAAAGGGAAACCTTTTTATTATTATTCGTTACTGAGAAAAGTACATTTTTGTTAACTGGTTTCGGTCCTTCTTTTCCCCATATAGATATTGAAGAGAACGAGCTATTTTTAGTGCCACTGTAATTTTGAAACCGAACGTGTAAATGCCCCTCAAAAGTAAGTAAATACATCCGAAACATATAAAATGCAGTTAATCCTGCTGTGGAACAGGCTATTATCGCGAAAATCGGTGAATACAACCAACTATCATTAAGAATTTCATCTTTGGACCAAAAACAAGCAAGAGGTGGAATACCACAAAGAGAAAGTGTACCTAATAAAAAAGTAGTTTTTGTAATTGGCACATATTTGGTTAAACCACCCATAAGAACCATGTTCTGACTTTTATCTGGAGAATATCCAACAATGGGTTCCATTGAATGAATAATCGATCCGGATCCTAAAAACAATAATGCTTTCGAATAGGCATGAGTGATTAAATGGAATAAAGCAGCTCGACAAGAACCTATCCCTGGAGCTAACATAATATAACCCAATTGAGACATTGTAGAATAGGCTAAACTTCTCTTAATGTCTTTTTGAGCAAGAGCTAAAGTAGCTCCTAATAGTACCGTTATTATACCTAGCAAAGAAATGAGATTCATTATGTAAGGTATGACTGTGAAAAGGGGAAGAAGCCGAGCGACAAGAAAAATTCCCGCTGCTACCATAGTAGCAGCATGTATAAGAGCCGAAATAGGAGTGGGCCCCTCCATGGCATCAGGTAACCATACATGAAGGGGAAATTGTGCGGATTTAGCAACTGCACCAAGGAATAATAGGGAGGCACACAGAGTAGCAAATAAAGAATTGACCCCATTATTATGGATCAAGTTATTGAAGATTTCGAACAAATCCCGAAATTCCAAACTACCTGTTATCCAATAAAAACCTAAGATTCCTAATAATAAACCAAAATCCCCTACACGATTAGTTACAAACGCTTTTTGACAAGCATTGGCTGCAATTGGTCGTGTGAACCAAAAACCTATTAATAGATACGAACACATTCCCACCAGTTCCCAAAAAATATGAATTTGTATCAAATTGGAACTAGTAACTAATCCCAACATAGAAGTATTGGAAAAACTCATATAAGCAAAAAATCTCAAATATCCTTGATCATGAGACATATAATTGTCACTATAAATAAGAACCATGATTCCAACAGTAGTGATTAGTATTGACATAATAGAAGTAAGTGGGTCGATCAAGTGGCCGAACTCTAAAGAAAAATCATTATTGATGGTCCAAGAACATAGAAATTGATAGATAGAACTGCCATTGATTTGCTGAATAGACAGATCGGCCGAAAAAACCATAACTATACTTAGCAATGAAACACTAGGAAAAGCCCACATACGACGAAGATTTTTTGTTGCAGTCGGAACAAGCAGAAGTCCCCATCCTATTGACATAGTAACTGGAAGTGGAACGAAAGGTATGATCCATGCATATTGATATGTATGTTCCATAAGAAAATAAAACTTTTTTGATTCTTATTAATTGTTTCCGATTCACCAGCTCTTCTCTCTTTCGGAAGTCAAATAAATAAATAAAAATCAAGATAGAAAAGAACTCAAATAGGATTTTTAATCCTTAATTATTCCGATTCTTTCCCAAATATCGTATTGAATAAAAAGAAATTTAAATCAAGAAGTTACAATTGTTCAAATGACCAAGTCACTGGTTAAAACTGACCATTTAGTTATTAACTAAGATATTTATTAAGATAAAGAAAGAATATGAGATTTTCAATCATTCCACTATTACGGCGATTGATATCCATATAGTAAATAGTAAGGAAAAGGAATGACACCAAAAAAAGTAAAAGTACTCTATTGGGATATGGATCATAGAATCCGCCAATAACTCGACCCAATAAAATACTAGTTATTTTAGTTAGTTTATTCGGAGTCATTAATTAATTCATTGTAGAACTGATTGATTGGCTTCTATTCCAATAAAACAAACTTATGTTTATAGGAAACCCTATGATACTCGTCACTTCGCATAGAACTGAAATAAGAGATTACTAAAATTACCTTTATTAAGTAATGTATCGTTTAACATATTAACTACCAATCTCATTTTCATTTAAATTATGAGTACTCTATCCTCGAGCTTGATCAATTAATAGAAAAATTTTACATTATTATTTTCTTAATTTTACATTATTATTTTCTTAAATTAGGTAAGGATTCTTAAGCTTTTCGATTTATTCAATGTAAGACGACGAGATATAAATAGACTGAGATTGAGATATGAATTGGAACCCTTTTTGATTCTTATCAACAACAACCGGTTCGATTTCTATGGTAGCGGACCTCATAGACATAGATCGGAATGAAGATATGAAGGTACAAATTAGTACGAATTCTTCTTTCTTCGGGCATTGTATGTAATAGAGATGTGGAACAAAAAAAATTCCTTTGAAAATCACATCGTTTTTCTTTTTTCTATTTCTTTTTTTATCCCTAGTGTACTCTATGTGATGCGCACGTATCTATATTTTTGTATGTTATGAAGGAAGTATCCGCTATGGAATAAATATAGATAATGAATAGCAAGAACGATCCATTTTGAACAATACATGTCTTTCACATCCAACTATAAAAGTAACTTCTTTATTTTAAAATGGCGGTTCCAAAGAAACGTACTTCTATCTCAAAAAAGCGTATTCGTAGAAATATTTGGAAGAAAAAGGGATATTGGGCGGCGGTAAAAGCTTTATCTTTAGCTAAATCTATTTCTACCGGGCATTCAAAAAGTTTTTTTGTGCGACAAACAAGTAATAAAGCCTTGGAATAATCTGAATCGACATGACTCGATGAATTGGATGATTTATAAGATGAATAATTCACATTAACTAATGTTTTGAACTCATCTATATGAGATAGAACTGAACCGGCTGTTGTGGTATGTAGAATAAGAATTCTTCTGTATATTGGGTTCTAAGAACGATACTATTTCTTTTTTGTTTGTTGTTTTTCAAACAACAAAAAAGAAATAGTTAAACACAAAATACAAGGTTTCACTTTTCATTATAGTAGATTTTGATAATTCGCGAGATGGGGGTTGTTATTTCCCCCCCCCCCAAAAAAAAACGAATTTTTTTTAGGTAAGAAGTTTATTCGATTATGTATCTCCAATAGTTATATATCATTAAGATTTTTGGAAGATCTGAAACAAGTATGAACGACAGTAGTAAAAATGAATAGATCCTTGAAACTAATTGATTGAAATATATATTTTAAGACTTTGCTTTGTAACTCTCCGAATCACTACATAGATTCCCTCTTGTTTCGACCCAATCAATAAAAACTCCCCGGATCCCCTTTAGGTCGATATTTATGTACGAAGAATAAGTCAATCTTCCTTAATCCAAAATAGATCCTATGTTTGGACCGTAGGATCGATCAATCTATTTTAGATAGAATATACTTTATTTATAAGTAAAGTACATAGCGTAGAATTCCAATAGAGATTGAAACTCTTTTGTTTTATGTGCAGCCCAATACCTAATTGGTTCGGTAAATCCTCACACGAATTATGTATACAATGAGGATCCCAACCATTAATACAGTTTTGATACCAAACTATCTAAATATTTATAGAAATCCCTTGGATGTAGTTATCCAATTGTGATACATAAAAAATCCTATTTATTTTCTTTTGTTCAGTGAAAAATGAATCTTTTTTCATTTCCGATCCATGAAATCAGATAAATGAGAAATGAATCATCAAAAAAGGATATAAAAAAAGGGACAATTCTTAGTTCTAGACCTCAACTGAGGACATAACCATCTAGTTCCAACTGTTCCAGAAGAACTTATACTACGTGAAAGCCTGTTGTTAAAAATGACACCATACCGGGGGATTATTGAAGTTCAAATATTCATTTGAACGAGTCTTTATTCATTGATTCTAACGTTTCCTAAAATATATTGCATTGAATCTTTCAATCTCGACGATTGAACATCATATGGGCTATTATTATTTCGATCAAGCCGCCATGGTGAAATCGGTAGACACGCTGCTCTTAGGAAGCAGTGCTAGAGCATCTCGGTTCGAGTCCGAGTGGCGGCATCCTATAAAAAGGACACATTAGATCCTATAATGAATTTAATTCGGAATTTACATTCCGTAATTGAGGGACCCCTCTTTTTTTTAATTGTATTTTTTTTT